TATAGAAAAAGCGTGGTTCGAGTAGCATCTACTAATATTAGCCAAAGTATTGTTAAAATACTTTTACGCGAGGGTTTTATCGAAAACGTGAGAAAACATCGAGAAAACAACAAATCTTTTTTGGTTTTAACCCTACGACATAGAAGAAACAGGAAAAGTACTTATAGAAATCTTTTAAATTTAAAACGAATCAGTAAGCCCGGGCTACGAATCTATTCTAACTATCAAAGAATTCCTAGAATTTTAGGCGGGATGGGCGTTGTAATTCTTTCTACCTCTCGGGGTATAATGACAGACCGAGAGGCTCGACTAGAAAGAATAGGCGGAGAAATTTTGTGTTATATATGGTAATCTTTCTAATATCCAAATTGAATATGAAACTTCTTTTTTGTGAAAAAGAAAAGAGAAGAGGTGGGTTGTCTAATAGGGTTCTTCCTCCACTAGTTGATACTTCAAGGGGGTTTTACCTGGAATGAAAGAACAAAAATGGATTCATGAAGGTTTAATTACTGAATCGCTTCCCAACGGCATGTTCCGAGTTCGTTTAGATAATGAAGATATTATTCTAGGTCATGTTTCGGGAAAGATCCGACGTAGTTTTATACGGATACTGCCAGGAGATAGAGTCAAAATTGAAGTAAGTCGTTATGATTCAACTAGAGGTCGTATAATTTATCGACTCCGCAACAAAGATTCGAAAGATTAGGTGTTTTTTCAACTTCACTATTTATAATTTATTTCGTAGGAATACGATTTGAAATTGAAAATTTCAAGAAACTTATTTTCTTCCAAGAAGTGGATTCAAAATTAAAGTAAGGAGTGACAAATATGAAAATAAGAGCTTCCGTTCGTAAAATTTGTGAAAAATGTCGACTAATCCGTCGTCGGGGACGAATTATAGTAATTTGTTCCAACCCAAGACATAAACAAAGACAAGGCTAATCAGACTCGTTAAAGACCTGATATACAAATAGGGGATCTGTTTTGACCTGAAATGGATATATCCATATATCTCTGACTCAAATTTATGAGATGATAAAATATGGCAAAAGCTATACCGAAAAAGGGTTCACGTGGACGTATTGGTTCACGTAAGAGTACACGTAAAATACCAAAGGGGGTTATTCATATTCAAGCAAGTTTCAATAATACCATTGTGACTGTTACAGATGTACGGGGGCGTGTGGTTTCTTGGTCCTCCGCCGGTACTTGTGGCTTCCGAGGTACAAGAAGAGGGACGCCATTTGCTGCTCAAACCGCAGCGGCAAATGCTATTCGTGCAGTAGTAGATCAAGGTATGCAACGAGCAGAAGTCATGATTAAAGGTCCCGGTCTCGGAAGAGACGCAGCATTACGAGCTATTCGCAGAAGTGGTATACTATTAACTTTCGTACGGGATGTAACTCCTATGCCACATAATGGCTGTAGACCCCCGAAGAAACGGCGTGTGTAGAAATCAAAATAGAAGATATTTCACTAGCAAGAGAAACAAGAGAAATAAATGATTCAATGATCTGATCAAATAATATTATTATGGTTCGAGAGAAAATAGCAGTATCTACTCGGACACTACAGTGGAAGTGTGTTGAATCAGCAGCAGACAGTAAGCGTCTTTTTTATGGGCGCTTTATTCTGTCTCCGCTTATGAAAGGTCAAGCAGACACAATAGGCATTGCGATGCGAAGAGCTTTGCTTGGAGAAATCGAAGGAACATGTATCACACGCGCAAAATCTGAGAAAATATCTCACGAATATTCTACCATAATGGGTATTCAAGAATCAGTACATGAAATTTTAATGAATTTGAAAGAAATCGTATTGAGAAGTAATCTCTATGGAACTTGTGAGGCGTCTATTTGTGTCAGGGGCCCCGGATATGTAACTGCTCAAGATATCCTCTTACCGCCTTATGTAGAAATCGTCGATAATACACAGCATATAGCTTGCTTGACAGAACCCATTGAGTTGGTTATTGGATTACAAATAGAGAAGAATCGCGGATATCTTATAAAAGCGCCAAATACCTTTCAAGATGGAAGTTATCCTATAGATCCAGTATTCATGCCTGTTCGAAATGCGAATCATAGTATTCATTCTTATGAAAATGGTAACAAAGAAATACTATTTCTCGAAATATGGACAAATGGAAGTTTAACTCCTAAAGAAGCACTTCACGAAGCCTCCCGGAATTTGATTGATTTATTGATTCCATTTTTACATACCAATGAAGAAAATTTAAATTTAGAGGACAATCAACACATGGTTCCTTTACCCCCTTTTACCTTTTATGATAAATTGGCTAAACTAACAAAAAATAAAAAAAGAATGGCGTTGAAATCGATTTTTATTGACCAATCAGAATTACCTCCCAGGATCTATAATTGCCTCAAAAGGTCGAATATATATACATTATTGGACCTTTTGAATAACAGCCAAGAAGATCTTATGAAAATGGAGCATTTTCGCATAGAAGATGTCAAACAAATTTTAGGGATTCTAG